AGAACAGCCCCTACATTCAAACCCCCTTTCTTGCCATTAGCAAGAACTTGTTTCAGTTGCGTATCATAAGGGATTCTAACAACTGCTTCAAATACAGTATCAGGAAGCACAGATTGCGGAACCTCAACATCCACGGGCTTATTAGCTAAATGGCAATTGGCACACACAATTCGTCCAGTTGCTTCTCGTGGATTTTCATAACCCTGCTGCGCAAAAATAGGATATGCATTTGAAATAGATGTCTGAGTTATTACATATATCACGATCGATACAGAAATAAATCGAGTCATCTGCTCCTTTACCCAAGAAAAAGTATTTCTATTTTGCATGGTCCAATCATCGATCCCCCAATTTCTACAATAAATTAGGTAGGTAGCTAGTATAGTTCCCTATCCACAAGTCTGTCATTGTACTGGAATAATTGTACTGGAATATAGGACAAATACCCTGAATAAACAGGCAGAAGTATAAAGAAAGAATAAGTCAAATTTTAATTTCGTTATGCACGAAGAAAGAATCTTTCTGATTTGATTGATATCAAGAGATCAAATGAGTTCTTCATTCTCATTCATTCATTGAATGATAAATGACTACAAGTGAAGGAGATACACGATTTAAATAATGGAAAATCCAATATTTCACAATTGTATCTAGAATGACTGGAAAAGTGGAAACAAGACCGGATATTATTTGATCGTTATGTGTTAATCCAAAATCGTTGTAGACCGAACCAATCATCAGTTCCCAACCATGTGGAGAGTGGAATCCGATCCATAAATCGGTGACTAAAAGAATAGAAAAGGCTTTTATTGTGTCACTTAAGTTATATAAGAATTCCTGAACCCAAGAATTAAGAATGACAAGTTTTTCATTACTCAGAATAAAATAACTACTTAGAATAGCGAAACAGATTATATTTGTCGAGAAATGCAAAATGCTATGTAAATTATATTCATTATGTATTTTGACCAATTGTATTGTTTCTTTGTGGATTCCTATACGAAGTTTTTGTAGATGTGTTTCGGGGTACTCCTTTATCATTTCATCCAACAGAAATAGTTGTTCTAATTCTATGAATTTTTCTAGAACGTTCTTCTCTTGAATATCATTCAAGAAAGTTTCGGATTGCCTGATATTCCACCAATTATTAACCCAAGGTTCCAGACATTTATTAAATGAGAGAGAGACCCACCAGGGTACAAATACTATAGATGCAAGATATGGAAGGAAAATCAACGCTTTCTTTTTTTTTTTTTCACTTTTCTTTTTTTGAATTGTTAATAAACTTGCTTCATTTTATTTGTTAATTTGATCTTATTTGATATTTCTCTGAAGCATGAGTTCTATAACAAGGTGTGGAACCTATGGATCTATTCTCAATTTTTGTATAATTATTTAGTCCTTTACTTAGTCCTTGATCTAACTAAATTAAATCTTGGGTCTAAATTAAATATAGAATAAATATAGAAATAGAATAAAGATAGAGTCTGTTTTGGATGAAAAAAAAATTCAGATATTTCAATTGAACAAATTAGAACCCCATTGTATTGCATCCTTATTTGTTCTTTTTGACGAATGCTCAAAAACCGTTTGAAGAATATTATTAAAATTTCAAGACGAAAGAACTCCACCGTGGACAAAGTAATTATTTCGAAATGTTTCACCCTAGGAAAAGAGGAGATATTTCTGAAGAATATTGATGATGAAATCCGAAATAAGTGACAAAACGAGAGATAAATTGGATGGTTATGAGAGATCGTTTGTTTCTCAAGGAGCAAAATGAAAGATAAAAAGTATGATCTATCTGTATCTATATCTAATATATCAATTATAAAATGGAATTTGGCCCTAAACTAAAAAGAAAAGATGAATTCCCTATTTTGAAATGTCCGGTTTTGGTATATGTAATGAATCTATACTTATTATACTTGTTACTAGTATGAAATATGAAAGAAAGAATTGAGTTGAACTCCATCATACACTAACAAAATTTTGGCAGACGAAAAATTACTTCTTATTATAGTTTAGTCGTTTTGTTCCATATACGTCCCCCTGCTTTTGCTTTATTCTAAGGGTCACCGCCACATCAACAGAACAAAGAAATAGAATCTACCATGTTCCACTCGAATGAGCATTCTGAAGAAACTTCAGTTGTATTAAAATAAAATGAAAAAAAAAAAAAGAAAAGGATTACTGAATTCCTTTTCTCATGCTGAGAAAGTATTTATTCCTCGTTTCATTTCAAAATACTTCAATTGGTACGCGCAAGAAATAGGCTAATTCCGCAGCTTTTTGTTCAATTTCTTGTGGAGTTAAATTCTCATCAGTACGAGTCAAGGGAATAGTTCCCTGGCCCCTGACTTCCATATAAAGGACACGTCGAGTATAAAGGCCCTCTTTAACCTCCATTCTGATTGACTGAATATCACTCATAAGGAAGCGAAGGAGGATACGACGATTTTTTCCAGGAAATCCCCAACGAAAAATACACACTATTCCTTCTTTTCTATCGAATCGATCATAACCACTACCTACATTCCACAAAATTGTGCACCACAAATAGGAGCTAATGAATAGACCCGCAATTCCATAGAAAGACATCACAATCCCTTGTGGAAAAAAAGATATTTGCTGATATGGAAATACGGATATCAGATCCCTACCAAGATAACTGGAAGTTCCAACGATTAAGAATCCTAGTGAACCTAAAAAAAGGATACAGGCCCAGAAAAAATTACTTGTTTTTCGAGACCCCGTTATAAGTTCTATCCATATATGTTCTGATCGCCAGTTCATACTATACTAGATCCAATTGCATTCGATTGGAATTGGGAGAATAAACCAAATGAATTTGACTTTTTTTACTCCCGAGCCCGAGGTAACTCTCATCAACTAGCACTTAATGTGAACCATTAGAAGTAATTGGTTAGATACATTGACTTTCCACTTTAAATATTCGATGAGCCGCTTTTGACCAGAGCTATACCTGCATATACATGCATTTATACAGATATAATGTATATATATGCAAAACGGCTCTTCCTTTCATTTGTATTTGCAAGGAGTCACATATCGTACCACATTCCACTAAAAAAATAGATACCTAAATAATGATCCATCGTTGATTGAAATAACTTGTGAGATTTGGTCCCATACATCGCAGCTAGACAATCTTATTTTTTTGGACATAAAGAAATAAAGAAGCCATTGCAATTGCCGGAAATACTAGGCCCACTAAAGGCACAAAAATAGAGGGTAAGTTGAAATCTGTCATAGAATGGGTGCCTCAATTTAATATTTGAACCTCTTATAAAGATATCTTATGATAAGTAGTCTATCTATTAATTATATATATTATAATATAAATAATATAATTTTAATATAAATAATATAATATTAAGTAATTAAGTACAAGAAACGTAAAACTACATTAAATGTACCTATTTTTTTTATCTTTCTACACGAATATGTATGATAATTCTATTTAATAATAAACTTTTTCTTATCCTGTTTTCATTCTTATCTGCTTTCTAAAACTCAAATAATAAGAAGTTTTTATGAGTTCGCGACTCTAACTAATCTGATACAAGAGGGATTCATCGTAAAAGTCAAAAAATGGATTTTCGGAAGATATGAAGATATAGAGATTACTTCTATTACTAATACTAATATATTTACAAATTATACATCAATTCCATTTGACTTTTACTATATATTAATACACATTATATTAATAATTAGTAATTTATATTAATAATTAGTTTTTTTTTTATCTTATTTATTTAATTTGAAATTTATTTATAATAATTTCTAATTGTTTTCTTTGTGCTTGTTTTTATGTTTATTATAATAAAAAAAAAAGAAATAAGAATTTAATTATAATTAAGTTAAGAACTAAAACTAATAAAAACTAAGAAGCATTAAAATTTAATAAGCATTAAAACGTAATTAAGACGTAAGAAGGACAAATACAATTCGAAAATTCTTCTTTTTCCAAAACTAAAAAATTCCTAGGAAGAAAAATGCACTTTTTTATCCTGTTAATAGAGGGTTTCTAATTCCTAATCAGAAATAGAGGTAAAATACAAACAAAAATGCTCCGTGGGAAAAGAGAAAAGTAATTATCCAAAACTTCTGACTCTTCCTACAACAAGCAGAATTTTTGTTCCCAAACGTCATTTTTATTGGTTTTTTGTCACGATGATGAATTATTTATTGCTCACTACAAATAACTGAATCTAGTACTGTACTTTAATTTTTAAAATTTTAAGTCAAGGGAAGGAAACCATGGAGCTGAAATAACTCACCCAGAACACCTTTTAAAAGATGACGTGGTACGATTGGATCGAATAAGCCCTTATGGAATGAATACTCAGCCGCTTGTGAACCGTCGGGTACTGTCTTATTCAATGTTTGTTCAATTACTCTTTTACCCGCAAATGCAATGTAGGAATTAGGTTCAGCAATAATGATATCTCCCAACATACCAAAACTGGCTGTAACTCCACCGGTTGTAGGAGATGAAAGAATTGATACATAGAATAACTTTTTATAGAATTGATAATTATATAAGGCCGAAGATATTTTAGCCATTTGCATCAAGCTCAAACTTCCTTCTTGCATGCGTGCTCCTCCAGAAGCACATACAATAATAACAGGTAGAGATTGATTAGTAGCATATTCGATCAAACGGGTGATTTTCTCACCGACTACGGATCCCATACTTCCTCCCATGAACTGAAAATCCATGACCCCAATTGCTACGGGAATACCATTTAGTTGACCTATGCCTGTTTGAACAGCTTCAGTTAAACCTGTCTTTCTTTGATAAAAATCAATACGATCTCTATAAGGTTCCTCCTCTGAATGAAATTCAATGGGGTCTGTCGAGACCATACTCTCATCCAGAGGATCCCAAGTACCTGGGTCAATCAAAAGTTCGATTCTCTCTGAACTACTCATTTTCAAATGATATCCACACTGTTCACAAATATTCAGTT